AATTTAGATTTATTGTGTAAAATGAAATTTCAATAAAATAAAAAAAAAGGAGTCTTTATGTCTCGTTACCGAGGACCTCGTTTTAAAAAAATACGCCGTCTGGGAGCTTTACCAGGACTAACTAGTAAAAGACCTAGATCCGGAAGTGATCTTAAAAACCAATTGCGTTCTGGGAAAAAATCGCAATATCGTATTCGTTTAGAAGAAAAACAGAAATTGCGTTTTCATTATGGTCTGACAGAGCGACAATTACTTAGATATGTACATATCGCTGGAAAAGCCAAAGGGTCAACGGGTCAGGTTTTACTACAACTACTTGAAATGCGTTTGGATAACATCCTCTTTCGATTGGGTATGGCTTCGACCATCCCCGGAGCCAGGCAATTAGTTAACCATAGACATATTCTAGTTAATGGTCGTATAGTGGATATACCAAGTTATCGTTGCAAACCCCGAGATATTATTACTGCGAAGGATAACCAAAGATCAAAAGGTCTGATTCAAAATTATATTGCTTCATCCGCCCATGAGGAATTGCCAAAACATTTGACTATTGACTCATTCCAATATAAAGGATTAGTAAATCAAATAATAGATAGTAAATGGATCGGTTTGCAAATAAATGAGTTGTTAGTCGTAGAATATTATTCTCGTCAGACTTGAACCTAACAAAATTAAGAAAGAAAGGTTCATAGAATTTTGTCCCCTTTTCGCCGAACTAAATAGATCTAAGGGCCTTAATCCATCCGCATTTTTTCACCTATCACAAATGGATCAACAGTAGGATTTTTTTCTTTTTTGCTCTTTCCTATTTTATAACCACAATAATTAGGAATAGAGAATTTCTATCAAATAAGGGTCCTATTGCTGGAATAATGGTTTCAATTGTTATTTGATTTGATACATTGTGGTCGATAACGTTGGTGAATTAACAGAAACGGAAAGAGAGGGATTCGAACCCTCGGTAAACAAAAGCCTACATAGCAGTTCCAATGCTACGCCTTGAACCACTCGGCCATCTCTCCTACATAATCTTATTATTGACCAGAAACTGAGTGAATAGCGAGTTATTCATATTACTGCAGTACAGGTACGACCGATCACTAGTTCCATAGGAAGAATTCCTTTCCCATTTAATATTTCTCAACAAAAACTTCTCTCATTCATCAGCTACCCCACAGATCTATTCCAAATTTATGAATCGTCCCATGGATTTTGATATTTCGATTGTATGGCGTGGTGTATACACGTTATGCAAACAGAAGGTATGGTTACTCTACTCTATTTTTTCATGGAATGATTATTCCATTCTTTTTTCTCTTTGGATCATAACCAAATCAAAACTTCTCGAGTTATCAGAATCTGTAGTAAAAAAAGTCCTTGGTTATTTAACTTAGATGAAATAGTAATAGTTCCGCTCATTGGTATACTACAAAAACGGGAATGAAATCAATCTGATTCCAATATCTCATATCTTTCCCAAACAAAAGGAGACAATTTAAGCGGAAAGCCCGTATCTATTTAATATCTATTTATTAGAATAAAATTAGTCTGTTTTTATGTTATTTCGTACTGTATAATTCCTTTGCTTTGTTTGTGGGATCATTTTCCCCGAGGGGTAATGAAAAGAATTCTAGAATAGATTGCTAATTATGCCTAGATCTCATATAAATGGAAATTTTATTGATAAGACCTCTTCAATTGTAGCCAATATCTTATTACGAATAATTCCGACAACTTCAGGAGAAAAAAGGGCATTTACCTATTACAGAGATGGTGCGATTTGATTCTTTTTTCTTGTTTTTTTTAGCCCTCACCTCAGTCTTACGAGAAAGAGACGTGGTTCGGTATAGAAAGAACGAAATTCTTGAAATAAACCTACGCTCGGTGAAGGTGAAGTTTGGAGATAGAACAATTCCTTCTATCGTGTATCCTCGATTGATGCAGCCTCAGATGTTTCAATTGTTGATTTGAGTATTGAGCGAAAGGTTACACCTATGGGTTCTGTATTGCGGGTCAATCCTACACTACATTAGTACCAATAGACGGCATAAGGGAAAAAGCACTACACCTAGGAATCAACAACACAAAAACTTTGTTATAAATTCCCCCTTTCCTTATCGGTATCGGGACTAACAAGAATGGTTGGGACAACAAACATCCATCTCGTTTGTACTTTGGATACCCGTATAACCATCAAAGATCGTTGAAGTGACTAATTCCTGGAAATAGAAGGCGTTGAGAACAAAGAAATTGTTGGAGTTACCATTTATATCTAACACTAATATGATTGGTGTTAAGAAAAAACCTCTTGCGGGAAGGCTGGCTAGAGATTTCTTGTAAAAATACTAGTTCCTTTCAGTTCATAATGAGATGAGAATAGTTCAATTTTTATTCTATGGATTATTCCCCTTAGTACTATGCGCAGAAGGGAGGAGCCGTATGAGATGAAAATCTCATGTACGGTTCTGGAACGGAGATTTTTTGAATAGAATGAACG